CCGTACGTGAGATTTTCATCTCATACGGCTCCCCCCTTCTGTGCATAGTACTAAGGGGAATAATCCATGGAATCAAAATTTAACTATTCTCATTATGAACTGACAGGAGCTGGTATTTTTACAAGAAATCTCTAGCCAGCCTTCCCGCAAGAGGTTTTTTTAACACCAATCATATTAGTGCTAGATGGAAATGGTAACTCCAACAATTTCTTTGTCCTCAACGCCTCCTATTTTCAGGAATTAGTCACTTCAACGATCTTTGATGGTTATACGGGTATCCAAAGTACGAACGAGATGGATGTTTGTTGTCCCAACCATTCTTGTTAGTCCCGATACCAATAAGGAAAAGGGAAATTTATAACAAAGTTTTCGTATTGTTGATTCCTTGGTGTAGTGCTTCTTCCCCTATGCTGCCCATTGGTACTAGTGGAATAGGATTGACCTACAATATAGAACCCATAGGTGTAACCTTTCGCTCAATACTCAAATTAACAATTGAAGCATCCGAGGCTGCATCAATCGAGGATACACGACAGAAGGAATTGTTCTATCTTCAAACTCACCTTCACCAAGCGTAGGTTTATTTCAATAATTTGGTTCTTTCTATCCCGAATCACATATCTTTCTCATAATACTGAAGTCTAAAAAAAGAAGAAAAAAGAATCAAATCGCACCATCTCTGTAATAGGTAAATGCCTTTTTTTCTCCTGAAGTTGTCGGAATTATTCGTAATAGAATATTGGCTACAATTGAGGAGGTCTTATCAATAAAATTTACATTTATCCGAGATCTAGGCATAATTAGCAATCCTTTCTATAATCTATAATTAGAATTCTTTTCATTACCAATTAGAATTCTTTTCATTACCCTTCGGGGAAAATGATCCCACAAACAAAGGAATTGTACAATACGAAATAACATAAAACAGACTAATTCTAAAAATGTGGACCTTCCGCTCAAATTGTCCCATTTTGTTTGGACAAGGAGAGATATGAAATATTTGAATCAGATTGGATTTCATTACAATTTCGTAGTATACCAATGAACAGAACTATTACTATTTCATCTAAGATTTCATCTAAGTTGAATAACCAAGGACTTTCTTTTACTACGGATTTTGATAACTCGAGAAGTTTTGATTTGGTTATGATCCAAAGAGGAAAAAGAATAATTATTCCATGATAAAATAGAGTAGAGTAACCATCCGTTTTGTTTACATGACGTGTATACGTCATGCCATACAATGGAAATAAAAATCCATGGGACGATTCATGAATTTGTAATAGATCCATGGGGTAGCTGATGAGAGAAGTTGGTGTTGAGAAATAGGAAATTTGAAAGGAATTATTCCTATGGAACCATTGATCGGTCATACCTGTACTGCAATAATATGAATGACTCGCTATTCACTCGGTTTCTGGTCAATAATAAGATTATGTAGGAGAGATGGCCGAGTGGTTCAAGGCGTAGCATTGGAACTGCTATGTAGGCTTTTGTTTACCGAGGGTTCGAATCCCTCTCTTTCCGTTTCTGTTAATTCACCAACGTGACCGACCACAATGTATCAAATCAAATAACAACTGATACCATTATTCCAGCAATAAGACTTTTATTTGATAGAAATTCTCTATTCCAGAAATTCTTTATTCCTAATTACATTACTGCGGTACGTAAAATACAAATATCGGAAAGAACAAAAAAGAAAAAAAATCCTACTGCTGATCTATTTGTAATACGTGAATGAGAAAAATGCGGATCAAGGCCCTTAGATCTATTTACTTCGTCGAAAAGAGGGCAAAATTCTCTGAATCTTTCTTTGTTATTTTCGTTAGGTTCAAGTCTGGCGGGAATAATATTCTACGACTAACAACTCATTTATTTTCAAACCGATCCATTTACTATCTATTATTTGATTTACTAATCCTTTATATTGGAATGAGTCAATAGTCAAATGTTTTGGCAATTCCTCGGGGGGGGGTGAAGCAATATAATTTTGAATCAGAGCTTTCGATCTTTGTTTATCCTTCGTAGTAATAATATCTCGGGGTTTGCAACGATAACTTGGTATATCCACTATACGACCATTAACTAAAATATGTCTATGGTTAACTAATTGCCTAGCTCCAGGAATGGTCGAAGCCATACCCAATCGAAAAAGGATGTTATCCAAACGCATCTCAAGTAGTTGTAGTAAAACCTGACCTGTTGACCCTTTGGCTTTTCCAGCGATATGTACATATCTAACTAATTGTCGCTCCGTCAGACCATAATGAAAACGCAATTTCTGTTTTTCTTCTAGACGAATACGATATTGCGATCTTTTCCCAGAGCGCAATTGGGTTTTAAGATCACTTCCGGATTTAGGTCTTTTACTAGTTAGTCCTGGTAAAGTCCCCAGACGGCGTATTTTTTTGAAACGAGGTCCTCGATAACGAGACATAAAGACTCCTTTTTTTATTTTATTGAAATTTCATTTTACAGAATAAATCTTAAATTAAGACTGAACTAAAGGATAAACAAAGCAAAGCTAAATTTACTGAAGTATTACAAAGTAGAATGAAATGAATTCTATTAATATCCGGATTTTTTGTATATGTATATATAGGAAGTTGAGGCTCCGTTTTATGATTTGTTCTGTAGAGATCCAATTGCTCCAATCCATTTTTTATTCATAGTTACAAGTTACCACGACATAATAGATCGGTGATCCAACATTTTGAGAAAAGGGGAGATTATCAATCATGGAAAAATCGATAGAGAAAAAAAAAAAAGCCAGCTATCGGAATCGAACCGATGACCATCGCATTACAAATGCGATGCTCTAACCTCTGAGCTAAGCGGGCTCACATAACAGAAATAGAAATAGTATAACAAATAGAAATAGTGTATAGGAATTCAGGAAACTGCTGGATCTTAGCTTAGGGCTATTAGCTATTAATTTAATATGAACTATATAGTTCATAGTTCTATTGTTATATCTATATCATTATATATATATATCATTAGATATATTAGTTATATCTAATATTATTATTATTATAATATTATTAGTTATATTAGTTATAACTAATAATATAGAACTAGATATGACTAAATAGAATTAATAGAATTCTATTTTTCTAATAGATATTTTTCTAATAGAAATATATGACTAATTAGTATATGACTAATTAGTAGAATTTTCATTATATCATATTAATTACATTAATTATTATTTATACATTCTATTCTTTTTTTATGCATTTTATTTATATATTTATACATTATATTTATATTTTTTAATATGTATATATATGTTAATGAATATGTATATATATTCATTAATGAGAATTTAAAATTATAAATTATGATTATAAAAAATCTAATTATTTCTTAATATAAAATTTATTTATTTCTTAAAGTAAAGCAGTTATAGCAATAATTATAGCGTATAGCGAGCGGATCGGTCCTAAGAAAAGATAAGATAAGGATAAAGATACAATCCAAATTAGAATGAGACATTCTTCTGGTTTCATTCGGAAAAGGAAGAGATAGGACGAAAAAAAAAGAAGAATGAATATCGACCGTTCCAGTATTCCAAATCGCACTGTAAAAAAGAAAGGGAGGGAGAAACATATATATATATATGGGATATATCTATCCATATTGAATTGCGGATACATCAATGATAGAATCATTTCTGATTGAAACAAGGTTTATCCAATAGAAATAAACTGATAGAGGATCGCCAAAAAAATCAAATAGCAGCATACACTTTTTCGATATGGGAATCATTATCTAATGAATTCAACGGTTCCAAAATAAATGAAAGAGATGGGTGGAATTCCAACTGGATCTTGGTCTCAAATCAAAAGGGGATATGGCGAAATTGGTAGACGCTACGGACTTGATTGGATTGAGCCTTGGTATGGAAACCTACTAAGTGGTAACTTCCAAATTCAGAGAAACCCTGGAATTAAAAATGGGCAATCCTGAGCCAAATCTTTATTTTGAGAAAACAAGGGTTTATAAAACTAGAATAAAAAAAGGATAGGTGCAGAGACTCAATGGAAGCTGTTCTAACGAATGGAGTTGACTACGTTGTGTTGGTAGCTGGAATTCCTCTATCGAAATTACAGAAAGGACGGCCTTATATTATATAATATATCTATTATATAATATATCTAATACGTACGTATACATACTAACATATCAAACGATTAATCACGACCCGAATCTATCGAATATATATATATATGAAAGAAAAAATTCAGAGTTATTGTGAATCCATTCCAATCGAAGTTGAAGGAAGAATCGAATATTCAGTGATCAAATCATTCATTCCAGAGTTTGATAGATCTTTTGAAAAACTGATTAATCGGACGAGAATAAAGAGAGAGTCCCGTTCTACATGTCAATACCGACAACAATGAAATTTATAGTAAGAGGAAAATCCGTCGACTTTAGAAATCGTGAGGGTTCAAGTCCCTCTATCCCCAACAAAAAGTCCATTTTACTTCCTAACTATTTATCCTCTTTTTTTCATCAGTGGTTCAAACAAAATTCACTATCTTTCTTTCTCATTCACTCTACTCTTTCACAAACGGATCCGAAGAGAAATCTTTGGATCTTATCCCAATTTGGATAGATACGATACCTGTACAAATGAACATATATGGGCAAGGAATCTCTATTATTGAATCATTCACATTCCATATCATTATCCTTACATTTATTAGATAAAATTTTTGAATACTTTACTTTATTTAATACTTTACTTTATTTAGATTTAGTCCCTTTAATTGACATAGATACAAGTACTCCACTAGGATAATGCACGGGAAATGGTCGGGATAGCTCAGTTGGTAGAGCAGAGGACTGAAAATCCTCGTGTCACCAGTTCAAATCTGGTTCCTGACACATGAATAATATATCGGATAGATATTCATACAAATTAATCGAGACAGATCAGGATATATATTCGTTAATAGTCAAGAGCATGATACATACTTATTCATCTA